GCTAGTGTAGCTTAATGTAAAGCATGGCACTGAAGATGCTAAGATAAAAATTCAAATTTTTCACAGGCATAGCAGGTTTGGTCCTAGCCTCAGTATTAATTTTAACTAAATTTATACATGCAAGTTTCTGCATTCCGGTGAGAATGCCCTAATCATACCCTTATTTGTTTAGGAGCTGGTATCAGGTACATATATAGTGTTATAGCCCATGACACCTCGCTCAGCCACACCCCCAAGGGGCTCCAGCAGTAACTAACATTGAAACATAAGCGTAAGCTTGAATCAGTTATAGTTAAAAGAGTTGGTCAATCTCGTGCCAGCCACCGCGGTTATACGAGTAACACACATTAATACTCTACGGCGTAAAGGGTGATTAAAAAATATCTAAACATACTAAAGTTAAAACCTCATCAAGCTGTCATACGCACCCATGGGGGAGAAACACAACAACGAAAGTGACTTTATTACAAAAGAATTTTTGACCTCACGACAGTTAAGACCCAAACTAGGATTAGATACCCTACTATGCTTAACCCTAAACATTGCTAAAACCATGCACTATTTTATCCGCCCGAGTACTACAAGCGCCAGCTTCAAACCCAAAGGACTTGGCGGTACCTTAGATCTCTCTAGAGGAGCCTGTTCTATAACCGATAATCCCCGTTAAACCTCACCATTCCTTGCTATTAACCGCCTATATACCGCCGTCGTCAGCTCACCCCATGAGGGAGTAAAAGTAAGCAAAATGGACTCATTCTCCAATACGTCAGGTCGAGGTGTAGCGAATGAAATGGAAAGAAATGGGCTACATTTTCTTTTAAGAAAAAACGAACAGTACAATGAAAAATTACTCAAAGGTGGATTTAGTAGTAAGAAAATCTTAGAATATTCTTCTGAAATTGGCTCTGAGGTGCGTACACACCGCCCGTCACTCTCCTCATTACAAAAACCTTCTTTTATATAAACAAACTCACTCCTAAAGAGGAGACAAGTCGTAACATGGTAAGTGTACTGGAAGGTGCACTTGGAATAACCAAAATGTAGCTTAAACTAGTAAAGCATCTCCCTTACACCGAGAAGATACTCGTGCAATTCGAGCCATTCTGAACCTTAAAGCTAGTCTAAACATCAAAAAACATAACACTATCAAACCCACTATCTTCCAAAACCTAACTTAAAACATTTTTACTTTCCCAGTATAGGTGATAGAACAGAAACTTAGAACTATAGATATAGTACCGTAAGGGAAAGCTGAAAAAGAAATGAAACAAATCATTCAAGTAACAAAAAGCAGAGACCAGACCTCGTACCTTTTGCATCATGATTTAGCCAGAACAATTGGGCAAAAAGATTTTAAGTCCACCTTCCCGAAACTAAACGAGCTACTTCGGAGCAGCATATTAGAGCAAACCCGTCCCTGTGGCAAAAGAGTGGGAAGACTCCCAAGTAGAGGTGAAAAGCCTATCGAGTTTAGTGATAGCTGGTTATCCAAGAAAAGAACTTAAATTCTGCATTAATTTATTCTACCTGCCACAAATGGAACATTCTCATAAAAGGCAAATCGTAATAATTAATAGTTATTCAAAAGAGGGACAGCTCTCTTGAACCAAGAAACAACTTTTTAAGGTGGGTAACGATCATAATATATTAAGGAAACATACCTCAGTGGGCCTAAAAGCAGCCACCTGTAAAGTAAGCGTCACAGCTCCAGCCCTTATCTAACCAATAATCCTGATAATTCCATCAAAACCCCCTTCTCAATATTGGACAATTTTATCATTAGATAAAAGAACCTATGCTAAAATGAGTAATAAGAGGTTAAACCTCTCCTCCGACACCAGTGTAAATCAGAAAGAATTAAATCACTGACAATTAACCGATACCAACCATGAGGTTATTATTATAATACAAAAACAACAAGAAAAACACATCATAACCATCGTTAACCCTACACAGGAGTGTCCCTAGGAAAGATTAAAAGAAAATAAAGGAACTCGGCAAACATAAACTCCGCCTGTTTACCAAAAACATCGCCTCTTGCTTTAACAAGTATAAGAGGTCCCGCCTGCCCTGTGATTTTTTTAACGGCCGCGGTATCCTGACCGTGCGAAGGTAGCGTAATCACTTGTCTTTTAATTGAAGACCCGTATGAAAGGCATTACGAGAGTTTATCTGTCTCTATTTTCTAATCAATAAAATTGATCCTCTCGTGCAGAAGCGAGAATAATAACATAAGACGAGAAGACCCTATGGAGCTTTAAACACTTAAGTTAATTAGTTCCTAAAACTTCCTCTCCGGATATAACACTAACACAACTAAACATAACTTAACTTGTTTTTGGTTGGGGCGACCAAGGGGAAAAACGAAACCCCCTTATCGATTGAGTATTTAATATACTTAAAAACTAGAACGAACAGTTCTAATTCATAGAACATCTACCGAACAATGACCCAGGATAATGTATCCTGATCAATGAACCAAGTTACCCTAGGGATAACAGCGCAATCCTTTCCTAGAGTCCCTATCGCCGAAAGGGTTTACGACCTCGATGTTGGATCAGGACATCCTAATGGTGTAGCTGCTATTAAGGGTTCGTTTGTTCAACGATTAACAGTCCTACGTGATCTGAGTTCAGACCGGAGTAATCCAGGTCAGTTTCTATCTATGACGTTATTTTTCCTAGTACGAAAGGACCGGAAAAATGAAGCCACTGTTTTAAACACGCTTCCTTCCCATCTATTGAAGAACAACTAAAATAGACAAGGGAAATCACAAACAAACCAAAGATAATGGTTCGTGTTAAGGTGGCAGAGCCTGGTAATTGCAAAAGACCTAAGCTCTTTAACCCAGAGGTTCAATTCCTCTCCTTAACTATGTTGAACTCTATTCTCCTCTACATTATCAATCCTTTAGCCTACATTATTCCAGTATTATTAGCAACAGCCTTCCTAACCCTTGTTGAACGAAAAATCCTCGGCTACATGCAACTTCGTAAAGGCCCAAACGTAGTAGGTCCTTATGGACTCCTTCAACCAATTGCCGATGGACTTAAACTATTCATAAAAGAACCTGTACGACCATCCTTCTCCTCACAATTCCTATTCTTAGCCACCCCAACCACTGCATTAACTCTAGCACTACTAATATGAATACCACTTCCCCTACCATACTCAATCCTAAATCTAAACCTAGGCCTACTATTCATTTTAGCTATTTCAAGCCTAACCGTCTATACAATCCTAGGCTCGGGCTGAGCATCAAACTCTAAATATGCCCTCATAGGAGCATTACGTGCTGTAGCACAAACTATCTCATACGAAGTAACCCTAGGTTTAATCCTCTTGTCCATAATTATCTTTACAGGTGGTTTCACTCTACACACATTTAATCTCGCCCAGGAAACAATTTGACTCATTATCCCAGGATGACCACTAGCCATAATATGATATATTTCAACACTAGCAGAAACAAACCGAGCCCCATTTGACCTAGCCGAAGGAGAGTCAGAACTTGTCTCAGGCTTTAATATTGAATATGCAGGAGGACCATTTGCCCTATTCTTTTTAGCCGAATATTCCAATATCCTAATAATAAATACACTCTCAGTTATTCTTTTCCTAGGAACCTCCTACAACCCACTACTACCTCAACTATCAACACTCAATCTTATACTCAAAACAACACTATTAACCTTACTATTCCTATGAATCCGTGCATCTTATCCACGATTTCGCTACGACCAACTCATACACTTAGTATGAAAAAACTTCCTACCCCTTACACTAGCCTTAGTCCTATGACATATCACATTACCCATCACCATAACAAGCCTCCCTCCTATAACCTAACCGGAAGCGTGCCTGAATTAAAGGGCCACTTTGATAGAGTGGATAATGAATGTTAAAATCATTCCTCTTCCTTAGAAAAATAGGATTTGAACCTATTCCTTAGAGATCAAAACTCTTAGTACTTCCAATTATACTACTTCCTAAGTAAAGTCAGCTAAATATAAAGCTTTTGGGCCCATACCCCAAACATGTTGGTTAAAATCCTTCCTCTACTAATGAATCCCTTAGTATTAACAATACTACTCTTTAGCCTAGGATTAGGTACCACAATCACATTCACTGGTTCACATTGACTCTTAATTTGAATGGGACTTGAAATTAATACCATAGCCATCATCCCATTAATAATCCAACAACAACATCCACGAGCAGTAGAAGCCACCACAAAATATTTCCTAACACAGGCTACAGCTTCAGCTCTCCTTCTATTTGCCGGAACAACAAACGCCTGAATCACAGGCCAGTGAAACATCACTGAAATAATAAACCCAGTCTCTGCCACACTAATTACAATCGCATTAGCATTAAAAATCGGATTAGCACCTATACATTTCTGACTACCAGAAGTGCTACAAGGTTTAAATTTAACTACTGGACTTATTTTATCCACATGACAAAAACTTGCACCATTCGCAATCCTACTCCAACTTAACCATCTTTTAAACCCCCATCTACTCATCTTATTTGGTACTCTGTCTATTATTGTAGGTGGTTGAGGAGGCCTTAACCAGACACAATTACGAAAAATCCTAGCATACTCATCAATTGCCCACTTAGGCTGAATAATCACCATCCTACACTATGCTCCAAACCTAACTACTCTCAACCTCATCTTATATATCATTATAACCACCTCAATATTCCTATTATTCAATATATTTAACTCCACTAAAATTATCTCCATTGCCCTACTAACAACAAAATCCCCATTACTTACCATTATTACATTAACAACATTACTATCCCTAGGAGGCCTTCCACCACTAACAGGTTTCATACCAAAATGATTAATTCTTCAAGAACTAACCAAACAAAGCCTAACAATCCCAGCCACTATTATAGCCCTAACAACATTACTTAGCTTATTCTTCTATCTACGTCTATGTTATATTACAACTCTTACTCTCTCCCCAAACCCTATTACTTATATAACCATATGACGAACAAAACCAATCCAGTCAAACCTCATCCTAATTTCTACCGCATCTATTTCTCTCCTCCTCCTTCCTCTAACACCATGTATACTTATACTAACATCATAAGAAATTTAGGTTAAACTAGACCAAAAGCCTTCAAAGCTTTAAGTAAGAGTGAAAATCTCCTAATTTCTGTTAAGATCTGCAAGATTTTATCTCACATCTTCTGAATGCAACTCAGATGATTTAATTAAACTAAAATCTTCTAGATAAATAGGCCTCGATCCTATAAAATCTTAGTTAACAGCTAAGCGTTCAATCCTGCGAACTTTTATCTAGGCTTCTCCCGCCGTTGGGGTGGTGAGGCGGGAGAAGCCCCGGGAGAGCCTAATCTCCGTCTCAAGATTTGCAATCTTATGTAAGATCTTTACTACAGGACTTTGATAAGAAGAGGATTCTAACCTCTCTCTACGGAGCTACAATCCGCCGCCTAAAACTCAGCCATCTTACCTGTGACAATTAATCGTTGATTTTTCTCTACAAATCATAAAGATATTGGTACCTTGTATTTAGTTTTTGGTGCTTGAGCAGGAATGGTTGGTACTGGTCTAAGTTTACTTATTCGAACAGAACTTAGCCAACCAGGAACACTTCTTGGAGATGATCAAATTTATAATGTAATCGTAACTGCCCATGCCTTTGTAATAATCTTCTTTATAGTAATACCAATCATAATTGGAGGCTTTGGTAACTGACTGGTTCCCCTAATAATTGGCGCCCCTGATATAGCATTCCCACGTATAAACAACATAAGCTTCTGGTTATTACCTCCATCATTCCTCCTACTGTTAGCCTCTGCCGGTGTTGAAGCTGGGGCTGGGACAGGCTGAACTGTTTACCCCCCACTTGCTGGTAATCTTGCTCATGCTGGAGCTTCTGTAGACTTAGCTATCTTTTCATTACATTTAGCCGGCATCTCCTCTATCTTAGCATCCATTAACTTTATTACAACAATCATCAACATAAAACCTCCAGCAATCTCTCAATATCAAACACCCTTATTCGTGTGATCTATTCTTGTGACAACCATCCTTCTCTTACTTTCATTACCAGTATTAGCAGCAGGAATCACCATACTCCTTACAGATCGTAACCTAAATACAACCTTCTTTGATCCAGCTGGAGGAGGAGATCCAATCCTTTATCAACACTTATTCTGATTCTTCGGCCACCCAGAAGTATATATTCTAATTTTACCAGGCTTTGGAATAATCTCCCACGTAGTTGCTTATTACTCAGGTAAAAAAGAACCCTTTGGTTACATAGGAATGGTCTGAGCAATAATAGCTATTGGATTACTTGGTTTTATTGTATGAGCCCACCATATATTTACAGTTGGAATAGATGTAGACACTCGGGCCTATTTTACTTCAGCAACAATAATTATTGCAATCCCAACAGGAGTTAAAGTTTTCAGCTGATTAGCAACCCTTCATGGGGGTTCTATTAAATGAGAAACACCTATACTCTGAGCATTGGGTTTTATCTTTTTATTTACAATCGGAGGGTTGACAGGTATTGTTTTAGCAAACTCATCTCTTGATATTGTCCTCCATGATACCTATTATGTTGTAGCCCATTTCCATTATGTTCTTTCAATAGGAGCAGTATTTGCTATTATAGCTGGCTTTGTTCACTGATTCCCATTAATAACAGGATTTACATTACACTCTGCCTGAACAAAAACACAATTCCTAGTAATATTTATTGGAGTAAATATAACCTTCTTCCCTCAACACTTTCTCGGTTTAGCTGGTATACCACGACGTTACTCAGATTATCCAGATGCCTACACCCTATGAAATGTAGTCTCCTCTATCGGATCTCTAATCTCCTTAGTGGCTGTTATTATGTTCCTATTTATTATCTGAGAAGCATTTACCTCAAAACGCGAAATTCTATATATTGAACTACCCCATACAAATGTAGAATGATTACATGGCTGCCCTCCACCATATCACACATACGAAGAACCAGCCTTCGTCCAAATCCAACAACCGTCTTATTAACTCCCAAGAAAGAAAGGAATTGAACCTCCATATATTGGTTTCAAGCCAATCACATAACCACTCTGTCACTTTCTTGAGATTCTAGTAAAAATTATTACATCATCTTGTCAGGATAAAATTATGGGTTTAACCCCCATGAATCTTAAACCAATGGCACATCCCTCACAATTAGGTTTTCAAGACGCAGCTTCACCAGTTATAGAAGAACTCCTCCATTTTCATGACCATACACTAATAATTGTATTTCTTATTAGCTCCCTAGTCCTCTACATTATCGTAGCAATAGTCTCAACTAAGCTTACTAATAAATACATCCTTGACTCACAAGAAATCGAAATCGTTTGAACTATTGTCCCAGCAATCATTCTAATTATAATTGCACTACCCTCCTTACGAATCCTATACCTAATAGATGAAATCAACGACCCTCATATTACTATCAAAGCTTTAGGTCATCAATGGTATTGAAGCTATGAATACACAGACTATCAAAACCTGGAATTTGATTCCTATATAATCCAAACTGAAGACTTAAATCCAGGATTATTCCGACTTTTAGAAACAGATCATCGAATAGTAATCCCCATACAATCCCCCATTCGTATATTAATTACCGCAGAAGACGTTTTACATTCTTGAGCAGTACCAGCCCTAGGTGTAAAAATAGACGCAGTCCCAGGACGCCTAAACCAAACCACCTTTGTTATTTCACGGCCTGGGGTCTATTATGGTCAATGTTCCGAAATCTGTGGAGCCAATCATAGCTTTATACCCATCGTAGTTGAAGCAGTCCCATTACAACACTTCGAAAACTGATCTTCATTAATATTAGAAGAAGTCTCATTAAGAAGCTAAACCGGGTCCAGCATTAGCCTTTTAAGCTAAAAATTGGTGACTCCCAACCACCCTTAATGATATGCCTCAACTAAACCCAAACCCCTGATTCCTCATCTTTCTTTTTTCATGGTTATTCTTCCTAATTATCTTACCACAAAAAGTGCTCTCCTATATATTTAACACCAACCCTACACCAAAAAATATTATAAAATCAAAACCAGAACCCTGAAACTGACCATGAACTTAAGCTTCTTCGACCAATTCTTAAGCCCCTCACTACTAGGAATCCCCTTAATTACCTTAGCAATTACAATTCCATGACTGATATTCCCAACCCCCTCCAACCGATGACTTAATAATCGATTAATAACCCTACAATCCTGATTTATTAATCGTTTTACTTATCAACTTATACAGCCATTAAACCTTGGAGGCCATAAATGAGCCACAATTCTCACAACATTAATATTATTCCTTATTACTATAAACCTCTTAGGCCTTCTCCCTTATACATTTACCCCCACTACACAACTTTCACTTAACATAGCACTCGCCCTACCATTATGAACCACAACCGTACTCATTGGCCTATTTAACCAACCTACCATCGCCCTAGGACATCTTTTACCAGAAGGTACACCCACTCCACTAATCCCTATCCTAATTATTATTGAAACAATTAGCCTATTCATTCGCCCACTAGCACTCGGAGTACGACTCACGGCCAACTTAACAGCAGGACATCTACTTATACAACTAATTGCAACCGCAGCTTTCGTATTAATTACAATCATACCTACAGTAGCTTTCCTAACTTCATTAATTTTATTCCTACTAACCATCTTAGAAGTAGCTGTAGCAATAATCCAAGCTTACGTATTTGTCCTCCTTTTAAGCCTCTACCTACAAGAAAATGTCTAATAAATAATGGCCCACCAAGCACATGCATACCACATAGTTGACCCTAGCCCTTGACCATTAACAGGGGCCGTAGCTGCTCTCCTTATAACCTCAGGCCTTGCCATCTGATTCCATTTCCATTCTTTATCCTTACTATATCTAGGATTAATACTACTCTTCCTCACCATAATCCAATGATGACGAGATGTAATCCGAGAAGGAACATTCCAAGGCCACCACACACTACCTGTACAAAAAGGACTACGTTACGGAATAATTCTGTTCATCACATCAGAAATCTTTTTCTTCCTTGGTTTCTTTTGAGCCTTCTACCACTCAAGCTTGGCCCCAACCCCTGAACTAGGAGGTTGCTGACCACCAACCGGCATCCACCCCCTCGACCCATTCGAAGTCCCACTTCTCAACACAGCTGTTCTCTTAGCCTCTGGAGTCACCGTTACCTGGGCTCATCATAGTATTATAGAAGGTAACCGAAAAGAAACTATTCAAGCCCTGACACTCACAATCACCCTAGGCCTCTACTTTACCGCACTTCAGGCCATAGAATACCATGAAGCTTCCTTTACCATTGCCGATGGAATCTATGGAACAACATTCTTTGTTGCCACAGGTTTCCACGGTCTTCATGTAATTATTGGTTCCACCTTCCTAATGGTCTGTCTCCTACGACAAATCCAATACCACTTCACATCAAAACACCATTTTGGCTTCGAAGCCGCTGCATGATACTGACATTTCGTTGATGTAGTTTGATTGTTCCTTTATATCTCAATCTACTGATGAGGTTCATAATACTTTTCTAGTATAATCTAGTACAAATGACTTCCAATCATTTAATCTTGGTTAGAATCCAAGGAAAAGTAATGAACCTCATCACATTTACTATTGCTATAACAGCCCTTATTTCCCTAATTCTAGCTTTAATCGCCTTTTGACTACCAGTACTCAACCCAAATAGTGAAAAAATATCGCCCTACGAATGTGGTTTTGATCCACTAGGTTCCGCACGTTTACCATTCTCCCTCCGCTTCTTCCTAGTGGCAATTTTATTTCTCCTCTTTGACTTAGAGATTGCCCTCCTCTTACCCCTTCCTTGAGGAAGCCAACTTGATTTCCCCCTCTTCACTATCCTATGAACAGCTATCATCCTAATCTTATTAACCTTGGGCCTTATTTATGAATGATCACAAGGAGGGCTTGAATGAGCAGAATTGGTATTTAGTCTAACAACTAAGACTATTAATTTCGGCTTAATAAATTATGGTGTAAATCCATAAATACCTTATGTCCCCCATTCATTTCACCTTTACCTCAGCATTCATATTAAGCCTAACCGGGCTCGCTCTTAACCGCTCACACTTACTATCAGCATTAATCTGCTTAGAAGGTATAATGCTATCCCTATTTATTGCAATCACCCTCTGATCTTCAACAACAAACTCAGCTTCCTGCTCACTAATCCCTATAATCCTCCTTACCTTCTCAGCCTGTGAGGCTAGCTCAGGCTTAGCTCTCCTAGTAGCTGCTACCCGAACCCATGGTTCTGACCATCTCAAAACCCTCAACCTACTACAATGCTAAAAATTCTCATTCCAACAATTATATTACTCCCAATCTCCTGGTTCTCACCTAAAAAATGATTATGGACTATTTCTACCTCTTATAGCTTACTAATTGCCCTAACAAGCCTAATTTGACTTAAATGAGACCTTGAAGTAGGTTGAGAATTCTCCAACTCCTATCTAGGAGTAGATCCACTATCCTCCCCCCTCCTCACTTTAACCTGTTGATTACTCCCTCTAATACTTCTTGCTAGCCAAAATCACTTAAATAACGAACCAAAATCACGACAACGTATATATATTACCCTACTTATTTTATTACAAACCTTTTTAATCATAGCTTTCAGTGCTACAGAAATAATTATGTTTTACATAATATTCGAAGCTACACTAATCCCCACACTCATCATCATCACTCGATGAGGCAACCAAACTGAACGATTAAACGCAGGCACCTATTTTCTATTCTACACCCTCATAGGATCACTCCCATTACTTATTGCCCTTCTCATCCTACATAAAGATCTCGGAACCCTCTCTATATTAACACTCCAGTACCCCCAAATCCATAATATATTGTCATGAGCAAACAAATTCTGATGGGCTGCCTGTCTAACTGCATTCCTTGTCAAAATACCCCTCTATGGGGTCCATCTCTGATTACCCAAAGCCCACGTCGAAGCCCCAATTGCCGGTTCCATAATTCTAGCTGCAATTCTCTTAAAACTAGGAGGCTATGGCATAATACGTATTATTGTTATACTCAACCCCTTAACAAAAGAAATAGCCTACCCATTCCTTATCTTGGCTATCTGAGGTATTATCATAACCAGCTCTATCTGTTTACGACAGACAGACCTCAAATCACTAATCGCCTATTCATCAGTTAGTCATATAGGCCTAGTAGCAGCAGCTATCCTAATCCAAACAACATGAAGTTTTGCAGGAGCCATTACCCTAATAATTGCCCATGGTCTAGTTTCTTCAGCCCTTTTCTGTCTAGCTAATACTAACTACGAACGTACTCATAGTCGGACACTACTCTTAACCCGCGGAATACAAATCGTCCTTCCCCTTATAGGAACCTCATGACTCCTTATTAACCTAGCAAACCTTGCCCTACCCCCCACCCCTAACCTGATAGGAGAATTATTAATTATCATCTCCCTATTTAAATGATCTAACTGAACTATTATCGCTACCGGCCTAGGCGTCCTATTAACTGCTTCTTACTCACTCTATATATTTTCCATAACACAACGAGGTCCAACACCACAACACCTACTCTTCATAAACCCTACCCACACACGAGAACATCTCCTTATCTACCTACATTTAATCCCAACCCTCCTACTTATTCTTAAACCCGAACTTATCCTAGGATGGACTATCTGTAATTATAGTTTAACAAAAACATTAGATTGTGGTTCTAAAAATAAAAGTTAAAATCTTTTTAATCACCAAGAGAGGTCTAGGACAAAGAGAACTGCTAATTCTCTCACTCATGGTTCAAATCCATGGCTCACTTGCTTCTGAAAGATAACAGCTATCTATTGGTTTTAGGAACCAAAAATTCTTGGTGCAACTCCAAGCAGAAGCTATGAACTCAATAATCTTTAACTCATCATTTCTACTCATCTTCCTACTACTTCTTTATCCCCTTCTATCCTCAACCCTCTGCCCTAAAAAACTCCTTAATCCAAACTGATCTATAAAATACGTCAAAACCTCCGTAAAACTCTCATTCTTTATTAGTCTTATTCCCCTATCCATCTTCCTTGACCAGGGATTAGAATCAATCACAACAAACCTAAGCTGACTCAACCTAAATACATTCGACATCAATATCAGTTTTAAATTTGACATCTATTCAATCATCTTCACCCCAGTAGCCCTTTATGTTACATGATCCATCCTAGAATTCGCCCTATGATACATACATTCAGACCCAAACCTTAACCAATTCTTTAAATACCTCCTACTATTCCTAATTACAATAATCATTTTAATCACTGCTAACAACCTATTCCAACTATTCATTGGATGAGAGGGAGTTGGAATAATATCATTCTTATTAATCAGCTGATGATTCAGCCGAACAGATGCTAACACTGCTGCCCTCCAAGCAGTAATCTATAATCGCATTGGAGATATCGGACTAATCCTTAGTATAGCTTGACTAGCCATAAACCTTAATTCATGAGAAACCCAACAACTATTCTTCTTATCAAAAAATACAGACTTAACTCTACCCTTATTTGGCTTAATTTTAGCTGCTGCTGGAAAATCGGCACAATTTGGACTCCATCCATGACTTCCCTCAGCTATAGAAGGCCCCACACCAGTCTCTGCCCTACTCCACTCTAGCACAATAGTTGTAGCAGGCATCTTCCTACTAATCCGCCTTCACCCCCTCTTCCAAGACAACCAACTAATTCTAACAACCTGTCTCTGCTTAGGAGCACTCACTACGCTATTTACAGCCATCTGCGCTCTCACCCAAAATGATATCAAAAAAATCATTGCCTTCTCTACATCAAGTCAACTGGGCCTGATAATAGTAACAATTGGTCTTAACCAACCCCAATTGGCCTTCCTCCATATTTGTACACATGCCTTCTTCAAAGCTATACTATTCCTATGTTCCGGTTCAATCATTCACAGCCTAAATGATGAACAAGATATTCGAAAAATAGGAGGCCTACATAAACTCTTACCACTTACCTCATCAACCCTAACAATCGGTAGCTTAGCCCTAACAGGTATGCCCTTCCTATCTGGTTTCTTCTCAAAAGACACTATTATCGAAGCTATAAACACATCCCACCTAAACGCCTGAGCCCTTACTATAACCCTACTGGCAACCTCATTCACTGCCATCTACAGCCTCCGCCTAGTTTTTTTCACCCTAATAAACTTTCCACGCTTCCCAGCACTCTCACCAATCAATGAAAACAATCCATTAATAATCAACCCACTCAAACGCCTAGCCTATGGAAGCATTCTAGCAGGCCTTATCATCACCTCAAACATAACACCAACAAAAACCCAAATCATGACAATACCACCCCTCCTCAAACTATCAGCCCTTTCAGTCACAATCATTGGTTTCATACTAGCTTTAGAACTTACTAACCTAACAAAAACACAACTCAAAACTACTCCAAATCTACTAACCCACAACTTCTCCAACATACTAGGCTACTTCCCATCAATCATACACCGACTCATTCCCAAAATCAACCTACAATGAGCACAAAATATTTCAACCCACTTACTTGATCTCTCTTGAACTGAAAAAGTCGGACCAAAAAGCACAATTATTCAACAAACACCAATAATCAAACTAATCACACAATCACAACAAGGTTTCATTAAAACCTACATTATAACCTTCTTTCTCACACTCATCCTATCCATTCTAATAATCATAACCTAAACCACCCGCAACGCCCCTCAAGATACACCACGAGTCAACTCTAATACCACAAACAAAGTTAAAAACAACATCCACCCACCCAAAACCAACATACCTCCCCCATAAGAATATAATAATGCTACACCACTAAAATCCCCTCGAACTATCTCTAAACTACTAATCTCCTCACTATTAAATCAACCTCAACCCCAACCCTTTACAAAATATTTACTGACATAAACAAGACCCCCAAAATAAACAAAAACATAAACTAACACAGATCAATCTCCCCACGATTCAGGATAAGGTTCCGCAGCAAGTGCTGCTGTATAAGCAAAAACAACCAATATCCCTCCCAAATAAATTAAAAACAAAACTAAAGACAAAAAAGAACTTCCAGATCCAACCAACAAACCACAACCAATCCCAGCTGACACCATTAAACCTAGTGCAGCAAAATACGGAGAAGGATTAGATGCTACTGCTATTAAACCCAGAACAAAACAAACCATAAAAACAAACAAAACATAAGCCATATATTCCTACTTAGATTTTAACTAAGACCAACAATCTGAAAAACTATCGTTGTTATTCAACTATAAGAACCTAATGATCACAAACATTCGAAAAACACACCCCCTACTCAAAATTATTAACCACGCCCTAATTGATCTCCCAGCCCCTGTCAACATCTCCATCTGATGAAACTTTGGCTCCCTCCTAGGACTTTGTCTTATTATTCAAATCCTAACGGGACTCTTTCTAGCTATACATTACACCGCAGACATCACTACCGCATTCTCATCAGTAGCACACATTTGTCGAGATGTTAACTATGGTTGACTTATCCGAAATATCCACGCTAATGGTGCTTCCATATTCTTTATCTGTATCTACCTCCATATTGCCCGAGGCCTTTACTATGGCTCTTACCTTTACAAAGAGACATGAAATATTGGAGTAACATTATTATTCCTACTAATAGCTACTGCCTTCGTAGGTTATGTTCTTCCATGAGGACAAATATCCTTCTGGGGCGCTACAGTTATCACAAATCTCCTCTCTGCCTTCCCTTACATTGGAGATATGCTAGTACAATGAATCTGAGGTGGCTTCTCAGTAGACAATGCCACCCTAACTCGATTCTTTGCCTTCCACTTCTTACTTCCTTTTGTAATCACAGCATTAACACTCATCCACATCCTATTCCTCCACGAAACCGGTTCTAATAACCCCATAGGACTTAACTCAGACATAGACAAAATCCCATTCCACCCTTACTACACATACAAAGACTTACTAGGCTTCTTTATCCTAATCTCATTACTCACCCTATTAGCCCTATTCCTACCAAACATCCTAAGTGACACAGAAAACTTTATCCCTGCAAACCCACTAATCACCCCTCCTCATATCAAACCAGAATGATACTTCCTATTCGCCTATGCCATCCTACGCTCAATTCCTAACAAACTAGGAGGAGTTCTTGCCCTCATTTTCTCCATCTTTATCCTCATATTAGCCCCCCTCCTACACACCTCAAAACAACGAAGCTTAACATTCCGACCCATCACACAAATCCTATTCTGAACACTAGTAGCAAACACTATCATCCTAACATGAATCGGCGGACAACCCGTAGAACAACCTTTTATTACTATCGGCCAAATTGCCTCAATCACCTATTTCTCACTGTTCCTCATCCTATTGCCTACTGCTGGCTGATGAGAAAACAAAATACTCAAACTTTAAAACTGTTCTGGTAGCCCAGATATTTAAGGCGTCGGTTTTGTAAACCGAAGACCGAGGGTGAAAACCCCTCCCAGAACAACAACTTCTCAGGAAGAAGAGGGTTAAACTCCCATCTTTGGCTCCCAAAGCCAAAATTTTACGTTAAACTACCTCCTGAGAAACCCAATAACGCAAATCCTTTGCGTTTCTAACCCAACCGGTTAAACATACTATGATTAATCCACATACATAAATCATCCACATATACTTTGATAAAAAAACTATCACAAGATATTTCCCCATCGTACATTCCACACTTGATCCACATAAACAATAAACATTACCCTACTAATAATACATATTCTCTATGTTTAGTCCCCATTAATAGATATTCCACTATATCATAACATATCTATGCTTAATCAGCATTAATAGACATTCCCCTACTTCATTACATATTACATACCCGTAACACTCATTAACCTAAAATCAACCATTTCATAGCATTCGTTCTCTCTTCCCCATTAATTTACATTCCCCCTAATTATGCGGGCTGGCGAGAAATAACCAATAACCTATTCTATCCCCCTTTGCACGGTTTGTGGTACGGTAATAGAATAATCCCCATCAACTGCTCAAACCCACATTTGGCACCCTTAACACGCATTCGTCTCTTAATCGCGTCAGAACTCCTCACCCTCTAGTTCCCTTTATTGGCACTCGTCTCTTAATCGTCTCAGTATTTCTCGTGCCTCCCAGTCTTTTTGGGGGGGGATGAAGCAATCGCAAACCCGCCAGGGTTGCGGCCGGCTCTATCTCTTAAACCTGTACTACCCTCGACATAATATTTGCATGACTTAGCTACTTAATTCATTCACAGGTCACTATTTGTCAATTCGAGCTTATTAATCGTTACGGGAGAATAATTGTGAAGGTCATGAAATGATACAGTGGGTAATGAATAATCTAATATATATTCAAGAAAAACATTTCATGGATTTCGGCCATTAGGTGGTGTGAACAACTATTTAATTAATGTAAAATACATATAGTCGTCCGGAACATACATCTATATTCGGGCATAATCTATATTATATAGGTACCCCCTGGGCCGGAAGAAAAAAAAAAAAAAACCAATACATATTTTGGAAAAACCCCCCCTCCCCCCAAATATACGCGGTAACCTCGAAAAACCCCTAAAACGAGGGCCGGTAGTATATTTTTCTTCAATGACATGTGGTGATAACTATCGTCATTATATAGTGTCACACTATGACAT